TAATTCATTAGATGCTTTTGATGAATGTCAACCAAGTATCGTAAGTAAATTGCTCCCGGTTGTTCAATCATTTGATAACCAGAGTCATTCTTTGATAAATGATCACTATGAGTCAGACTCAATAGAATTCTTTTTTCTGTCGTTAAGGCGGAGAGCTGAACCAAGAATTTTCTTTCTTCCTCATGAATCGAATCACTGTTCGCGACCCAGGATTCTATTTTATCATCAATCCAAACCCCGTTCACGTTTTTTCTTTTTCTTATCAATGAATAGATCTCTTTACTTGTATGACTTAGATGTCTCGTATTTATAGAAAAAGCGATTCGATTGATGGGAAATAGAAAGAGATTCTTTAACCAGAAAGAATTCGGTTCAGGCGTAGGATACTTATCTAGAAGTTTTCGCAACTCAATCTCAATCATTGATGAGGGAATCATCAAAGATTTGACCTTTTCGAACTCTGTCTGTAACTCACTAAAGGTCTGGGAAACAAAGAAAAGATGTATAAGAACGAGATATCCAGCAACAAGAACAAGGAAAAGGATTGAATAGAGGAATTCCTGAACATTTGGCGATCCCAGATGTGTCGATATCAACGACGACTTATTCTTTTTATTTCGATGAATCATTTCTTTGGACAGAAGATTATGTAACCATTTACTCGAGATCTCACTTCTGAGAAAAAATTGCATCTTCCACAATTTTGTCTGAAGAATTCGCCACGATATACCCATAATATCATGAAAAATGGATACACTGCTACTTAGTATTGACAATAGGTCTGAAAAAGTATCTAAAAATATCGAATTTAGATATTTGTACCCTGTCGAAGTAAAGAAGCTTGGCATATATGTTTGGAATAGATTCCATTTTTTTGAGAGAAAGGTTGTATACATCCGCCCTTTCTGAACCCCAACGCATTTCTTTAGACAAAGACTCTGTTTTTTCCTTTTTTCGGATGGGAAATCTTTCTCAGAACATGGAATGTGAGTCAAACCTATATTTGAATTGAAATTGGGACACTCATGAAGGTTCTTTCCTTCTGAATCAGATAGATTCATATCTGAAAGAGGTTGACAATAAGTTCTTTCAAAATTGGCTATTTGTCCCTCTGTTAGAGGGTTTCCAGAAGTGTCTACGATCGAATAAATAGCTCTACGAACGAATGGATCGGGTCGACTTAGAAAATGAAAAGATTTGTCCAAGTTATACCTTTCGTCACCACTTTGTGGAAAATCGTTAGGTATGAATATGTTAGATACTTGTGACTCAATTGGTGAAATAGTAGTTCTCCCCCCAAAAACATGTTTTTTTTTACCAACGCACAAAGAAAATCTTTTCTTGCGAAGGAACAAGACATTGAGAAATTGCCCATATAGAAAATCTGAATTATTATTACGAGCCTTTTCCACAGAAAAAGGGAATCTTTTCTTACAATAGAAGCAGAAGTGATGCGGATTATTCAAGAACCGAAGTCGATTTGCTTTATAAAAAGAGGATATCAATGAGCTTCTGTGAAATGGTTTCCCGGGATTCAGCCAATTGGCTTGATCGTAGAATATCATTGAGAAATAGGAATCTTTGTTATCAAAGGATTTCCTGCGATTAGTTCTAGTATAGAATGAGTCAATCATCCGCTTTGGTATCTTATTGAGCAAAAGTGGTGAGATTGTTCCTCCATTGATCAAGAATTTCGAAGTACCATCATCAGCCAATAAGAAGGGGTTCAATTTTTTCAAATGAACAATTTGAAAACCTATCGATTCTAACAACTGATTGCAGAGTTTCTCATTCGGACCTTTCAATTCATAGATGTTGATTTCGGACCTATGGATGGGGGTATTCCCAAAACTTACACAGGAAAAAGGAAAAGAAAGTGAATTAGACAAAAAGAAAAGCAACTTGGCCAAAAAACGAAGTGACTTGCCCAAAAAACGAAGTGGCTGGGGGAAACGGAAAAATAAACGAAGTGACCTGAACCACTTGGGCAAAAAGAAAGTAAGCAACTGATACACATCTTTTTTGAATGTCTTGGAAACCTCAGAATAATTCATCAAAAATTGATGAATACGAATACGTGTATAAATACGTAATTGATCAAACATTACTTGAAAACGGCTCTTTTGCACTTGAAAACGGCTCTTTTGCACTTGAAAACGGCTTTTCTGCTCAGAAAGGAAATGTTCCAAATGTTCCTGGCAATTCTTGCTCCCATTGGACCATTTGTATATATATGCATCATCTTGTTTGATCATATATTTCATTAGAGTTTTATGACTGAGAGTATCCTTTCCTTTTTGATCCCTTTGAATTCCATATTCGAAGTTGCGATCGGATCTATTCATTAAAAAGAATCGATTCAATACATTTCTTATGTACCTATCGACACTATATTGGATTTGAATCAGATTTCGGATCAATCTATATTGATTGACTGCTTCCATTATGTTATTCATTAAAAAGAATCGATTCAATACACTTCTTATGTACCTATTATATT